TTATTCTCCCCTCAAATAGAATACTAAGCCGGGGGTTTTATGAAAAAACCTAAAGCCCCTTATCGGATTTGAACCGATGACTTACGCCTTACCATGGCATTACTCTACCGCTGAGTTAAAAGGGCCCACTTGGTTTAACTCCCGAGTAAGTCACTCTAGGGATAAGATAGATCTATGTATATATATTATATATTAAGTACATTCAATAAAGTCATAAAGGCCGGCGGGCTGGTGGCCCGTTCCAGAAAAGAAATGATCAATTTCATTTTATTTATTCCGCGAGTATAGGGCAAGAATGGTTTGTTGGATTTGATAAATATCAATGCAACGAATTGTTTCAAGACCGATCCTAAATTACTTTTCTTTTATTTGACCCCTATATTAACATGATTGATACATGTACCCACCAATTCGACATAGATCCAAATTTATCTTTATGAACCATTCATTCTAATCGCTATTATTATTCTATAAATTAAATGACGAATCAAAAAATTCTATGGAATCATGAAAGGCAGAAGGATCGGCGGATCTAGTCATTATATTGACAATTGCAAAAACTGTTCATACTATAAACCATAGTATGATGACGGTCGAGCAGGCGTGCCCCCATCGTCTAGCGGTTTAGGACATCTCTCTTTCAAGGAGGCAGCGGGGATTCGACTTCCCCTGGGGGTAGGGATACTACGAAAGGAATTTGATTTGATTATGGATTATCAATAAGTCTAGAATTTACTCTTCTTGGGTCGATGCCCGAGCGGTTAATGGGGACGGACTGTAAATTCGTTGGCAATATGTCTACGCTGGTTCAAATCCAGCTCGGCCCAAAAAATTTGCAGACTCGCCATGAAATGATATACCCATTCGTTTTCCATAAATGCCCGGAAATAAAGAAAACTGTCGGCTATATCCCTCAACTTTTATTTATTTGCTTGTTTCCCGATATAGATTATCAATCGATTTGACAATAGCAAAAGGATTGCTAGTGATTCCGATTCCTGATTCATGTCACCCTCACGAAAGTGCGTATTCGTGTGGATATCAAGATATCACTCGCATCTATATTACAACACGACGATTCGAAATAGAACTAAAATAAATGGTTTGAATTAAATCATAAGAATAATATATGCTATACAACTTCTTTCCCGGGGATTGTAGTTCAATTGGTCAGAGCACCGCCCTGTCAAGGCGGAAGTTGCGGGTTCGAGCCCCGTCAGTCCCGGCAGACCCGATAAATATTTAATTCATTTCCCTTTTTCTGTGAAAAAAGGGGACAGGGAGCAGAATTTCGTAGAACTTTATTTCTTTTTTTTTTTTTTTTCGCATTTCTCAGCAAAGAAATCCTTAAATTCCCATTACATCTACCAATCCCAATTGATGGGAGAGAGACATATGCGGATTAGTACAATTCTTAATTTATATATTCAGAATTGTACGAGGTGCCGTACTGGGTCGGACTTTTCGATTGTTTTCGATCCGTATAATGGAACTCTTTTCTTAAATACATTAATTTACCATCGTTACTCTGATAGAATACTTTTCGGATTAAATGAAATTTTTTATTTTTGATTCCGATTGTGTGCAATCTCAATTATTAATTGGAAACAAATTATCTTATTCAAATTGTACACTCCACCTTTGATATATGTGTTCCAAAGAAAGAGGATATTCATTTAATAAAAGAAAGATTAAACAAGGATCCTGACCCTCTTAGCAAAAGAAAAGATCTTTTTTAGGCCCCCCTCGGGAAGGCAAATAAATAGTGAATTGAATTTGATGGAATATTAGATTTTGGATACTTATACCGGGACTTTCATCTTTATCACACTTCTTTGTCTTCTAAGAAAATTAGATCATTAAAAGAACGGAGTTTAAAACTCAATTAACTTCTTTCCGTTTAACTTCTATTGTTTGGTTGGGTTTCTAACTACTAGAATAGAAGTGGAGAGGCGGTCAGATGATTGTATAAGGGAGGGGGCGGGGTTATGCTTATAGAAAATAAAGCATGGAAAAGAATGATAAATATAAAGAATTCCTGGTTGGATCGGGAATCCATTTTTGGATTCGGTATGGATAAAGGATCTTTCTATGTTATACTATTCAATTCTTGATGATGACTCCATTTGATAGCTTAGATATAGATATTGTTATTCATAATATTGAATATTGATTCGATTCAATATTATCGCGATGTAATTCAAATTTATCCCATTAAATTTAAAGGGCGAAAATTTTATCATTATCATCTCTATGGGATTAAATCCCGAGTTATTGCAAAGTAAAAAAAAAAAAAAAAGAAACAATGAGATTATGGAAGTAAATATTCTCGCATTTATTGCTACTGCATTATTTATTCTAATTCCGACTGCTTTTTTACTTATTATTTACGTAAAAACAATCAGCCAAAATGATTAATTTGAATGAAATTTGACTTCTTAGTTCTTATCAATGATTGAAGAAATAAAAAGCAATTCTAATTTCGCGTCTTAAATGAAATGATCGGGCTAGAATCAGCAGTATTCTATGAGATCCAACAGTATAGTATGTGGTAGAAAGAAATATATGAATCTTTCTACCATATACTAGATACTGTTTATTAGGGTTATTATAGTGTATAAAGTTGTACTTTTATGGAGGCTTAATATAGATCAATCTAAAATATATTATATCTTCATCTATTTGATATTTGATTTGTAGGAATTCCATTCCATCCAATCGGAAAAAAATGGAAAAATAAATCTTACTCTTACGATTTCTATTCGAATTCCGAGATTTCAGATTTTTTTATTTCGAATATGAATCCGGGAATTAGTCGAAAGAATCAAATTAACGAAGAAAAATGGTATAAGAAACCAAGTAATCCTTTTTTTTTGCATTCCGAAGAAGTAATTGATTGAGCCGTTGACAGATGCTTCAAGGAGCTCTATGGGATGAGTATGGTAACTTTTGAAAAGGAGTAGTAAACGAAATCTTTATCTTTTAACTTTAACCATGATAGGAAATATGAAACAAGTCGATAAAACATAAATCAAATAAATTTCTAAAATAATAAAACAAGTGGTAAGTACACAATATGTGGCTCGCCCAAAGCAAGATCTTATTTTGCGTAGTATTTTATTGAGCAATCGCTATGTCTATGTTGTTTCTTATAAAACATATCTACTTAACTACTTTCTATTTGAACAGTAAAGAGGAAAACAAATAAAACAATTGATACAATACAGTTTGATTCCTCAACTCAATTAGTAGTACCCTTAGAGTCCACTTCTTCCCCATACTACGAGGGAAAGGGAAAATGTAAAGACTACCATTAACGCAGCCCAAGCGAGACTTACTATATCCATGTAAATTATGTCCCCTATCTCTATGAATATGAAGGAATTTTCTTGTTCACTAATAATAGGGGAATCAACGGTGCAGAGTCAAAAAAAGGAGGGTTCTGAGCCAACCCAACACTATTGATGAACCAATCCAATAAATCCACTTAGAACGGGTTCTTATATGATTTGATTTCAAGTAGAATCGGTAAACATTAAGCACAAGCAAAAGAAAATAGGCAGTAACACCCTTGGAAAATATCAAGGAAATGTTATTAATGGAACGTATAGAATAATAAAACCTACTGTATTGTTTCTTTTATTGCCTTTCGTCTTCATAAATAAAAAATCAAAATAAGATCATTATCCACCTCTATTTCTTATTGGAAATAATTTTGATTAAATGCCCGATCACTCAGAAACTCTTTCGAGTTTGGATACAAAGTATCTTTTGCCCTTTCCACCACGACTCCCTAATTCAAGACCCAGCCAGTAGATATTCCATTAGCAGGGGTAGGGCTATCAAGACTTCTCGCTTCCCTTCCACTCCACTACTAGTACTAGAGTCTTTCTTTATTCAAGGGGGTTTACAATCTTATTAGAAAACAAACCTACAGATGCTTAGAATCATGTAGCCCCCCCCCGCTTCTGCCGGTGCTGGGGAAGAATTCATCGAGTTATATCAGCGGAACAGAGTAAGGAATTTGGTTTGGATTCTTTTGTTGATCAGGCGGCACCCGGATTTGAACTGGGGAAAAAGGATTTGCAGTCCCCCGCCTTACCACTCGGCCATGCCGCCAACACGATACAATACTTAAAAAAACTTCCCCTTTTGTTTTCTATTGAAAAATTCAATGTGGATTTTCAGTTACAAAAGCCAAAATTCCGCACAAATTGGAACCATTAACTATTGGCTGTGAATTCATAAAAAATTCTTAGATTTGAATTTCAAATTGTGTTTTCTTAATAACATAAGAAAATCCAAATTGCTGTATAACTAATCAGTATTGAGATTCTTTTCATTTTCAATAAAAAGCCCTTCCTTCTTAATTTCAATTATAACAGCAATTGTGGGTATATGTAAACCCCAGAACAGAAATTGTTATGTCGATATCTAACCAGGTATCTTATTTATTGATATGATACCGATAGTAAATTAGCGTGCTTCCATTTTTCATTGAATATAAAATAGAAATTTTGATAAAGCACGACCCCAAAATATAAGGGATTCTCTATGTTTAATAAATACAACTCTTCCTACGTACTTCATTACATATATATTTTACGAATTTTACTAAAAAAAAGTAAAAATATCTCCCTTTTCTGCGAATCATTCATTTTTTGAACAATGGAATTCGCGAAAAAAAAATCAATATTTTTTATTATTTTGTCTTTTCTTTATCTCAGCGAACCGATCAAATCTTGAATCCATTTTTTTCTGATATCCAGTCGGGTTGGAATATGTAATATCATAATAATGGTAAAAATGGAATCGTCTTTCTTTTGATATTCTATAACAAAGCTCCATAATATAAAATATAAGTATATTATCGATTTCAATTCCTTTTCATTTGTATCTGTTGTCCAATTTGAACAGAAAATTTTCTTTATTCCTCCGCGCATACATATTTCATACATTACATATATATGGAGTTGGGTAAAATTTCATGTGATTCAGTA